AAGATACGGAAATATCCATTTCATGTTAAAAGAAATCCCCCCTTTTGTTCTTCCTTTATTTTAAAAAGTTTTTTTGAAAGGGTTATCCTTGTCTCTGTTTATGTCTCGGATTGGAACAAATCACTATAATTCGTCCGCGCCGACGGATCAGTCGGCATTTTTCACAAATTTTACGAACGGAAGCCCGTATTTTCATATTTATTATTCCTTACCTTAATGTTGAATCTATTCTCTATTCCTTGGAAGAAAATAAGTCTCTTGCATTTTTTTAATTGTATCGTCATGAAAATGAAAGGAATGCTTAAAAAATTATCTAATCGTTCGAATCTTTGTTTCGAAGTCTATAAATTATACGTCCCCTGGTTGAATCATAACGACTTACTTCAATTTTGACTCTATCCCCCGGTAGTATCCGTATAAAACTACGGCGGATCCTTCCCGAAATATAACCTAGAATTACATCTTCATTATCTAAGCGGACCCGGAACATACCGTTGGGAAGTGATTCAGTAATTAAACCTTCATGAATCAATTTTTGTTCTTTCATTCCAGGTAAGCTCCTTGAAGTATCAACTAATGGAGGAAAAGTTATATAATTAACTTTTCTTCTCTATAAAATAGGAAGTTAGAGATAAAATTAGGATACCGGAGGAGGATCACCATATATATAACAAAAGTTCGCCTCCAATTTTTTCTCGTCGAGCTTCTCGATCCGTCATTATACCTTGAGAAGTGGAAAGAATTACAATTCCTATTCCACCTAAAATCTTAGGAATTTGTTGGTAGTTGGAATAAATTCGTAAACCAGGTCGGCTGATACACTTTAAAATAGTTCTATGTATTCTTTTCCTAGTCTTTTTATGTCGCAGAGTTAAAACCAAGAAATTTTTGTTACCTTCTTGATGTTTCCGAACGTTTTCAATAAAACCTTCTCGTAGAAGTATTTTCACAATATTTTCGGTAATATTAGTAGATGCTATTCGAATCGTTCCTTTTTTATCCATGTCAGCATTTCTTATAGAAGTTATTATATTGGAAATAGTGTCCCTACCCATGGCGAACTATAATTATTGGTGCCTTCTAATTTTGATATAATTAACATGTTCTCTTTTTTGTTTGTTTTATTTTCTTTCATTTTTTTGTTTATTTTGTTTAATTTTTAATATTATAAAAAAAGTATATGCGTGAGACACCATCTACTACTCCACTAAATTTGATCTATTTTAGATGTTTTGATATATCCTATTTTAGATGTTCTGATATATCATAGTCTCATTTAGTATTATTTATAATACCTCGGGAGCCAATGAAACTATTTTAGTAAAATTCAACTGTCGCAATTCCCGAGCGATCGCACCAAAAACCCGAGTTCCTTTTGGATTTCCTTCTTGATCAATGACAACCGCAGCATTGTCATCATATCGTATTATGATACCGTTGTCACGTTTGAGTTCTTTACAAGTACGTACAATTACAGCTCTAATTACTTCTGATCTTTCTAGTGGCATATTTGGCACTGCTTCTTTAATTACAGCAACAATAACGTCACCAATATGAGCATATCTATAATTACCAGCTCCTATGATTCGAATACACATCAATTCTCGGGCTCCGCTGTTATCCGCTACATTCAAAAGGGTTTGAGGTTGAATCATATCATTTTATTGGAATCTGTTATTTTAATGGAAAGGATGAAGGAAAGAAAAAAAGAAATATTTTCTGTCCAGAAATAAATAAACTTGTAGTTGTTTTTTCATCCTCAATATACCATTTAGTTCTACATCTCCATCCTGACAAATTTAGTTTGTATAGGCATTTTGGACGCAGCTAGTGAAATAGCTGCTCTGGCTACAGTTTCAGATACTCCACCCATTTCATAAAGTATTCGACCTGGTTTAACAACGGATACCCAATATTCGGGGGATCCCTTCCCCGAACCCATACGTGTTTCCGCGGGTCTTACTGTAACAGGTTTGTCGGGAAATATGCGTACCCATATTTTTCCACCACGACGCACATATCGTGTCATTGCTCTTCGCCCTGCTTCTATTTGTCTAGCTGTGATCCAAGTGGGTTCGAGTGCTTTAAGAGCGTATCTGCCGAAACAAATATGATTGCCGCGACAAGATATTCCCTTCATTCTTCCTCTATGTTGTTTACGAAATCTGGTTCTTTTGGGGTTATAGTTGATGGTCATTTCTTAATTCGATCTCTACTGCAGAACTGGACACGAAAGTTTCCTTTCATCCAGCTCCTCGCGAATGAAAAGATTCACTAATATGACATATTACAGATACACACGGAAAAAATAATCCAATAAGACATTTATCAATATTGAATTTGTTATATAGGAAGATGTATGTACGGGATATACAGATAGAATGTTTCTATTATGCATATTTATGGATTATAGATAATGTTTATAATGTTTTTTTATAATGATCCTTTTTTTGACCCTTCTCAAAGGATGCCAAAATATTGTAATGTAATCTAAAGTTTCGCGGGCGAATATTGACTCTTTGCTTTTTGTTATTTCTAGGTCAATCCATGACTTCTCGAAATAAATTCATTTTTTCTCGGTTCGTTCCGCCATCCCACCCAATGAATTATTCGGATTTGTTTTCAGTAGAATCCTATGCAGTCACAGGTTTCATCGTTCCTATAGCTTCTCTATTAATGGTTAAGTCTGAACTCTGCAATGGAGCTCCCCAAAAAAATTTCTCTTCTCGAGTCAATCTACTTAGTTTTTATTAACTCGAGGCTCTTTATTATTCATATCACTTTATTTTATTATTATTTTATATTTATTATTTATTCAGTTTTGATGCTTTATTACATTGCCTTTTATGAGGTAATTCATAGACCATACATATTGGAATCATATATCATTGATATTTTTGTTCTTTCTTTCTCTCATCCTTCCATTTATCTACATCTCTTTATTTTTGCTTCACAACCCAACCCATAAATAAGATTTTTTCCATAAATAAGATTTTTTATAGAAAAGATTTTAGTTGCAGTTGCTGCAACTATATGATTGATCCACTCATCTCATATAGTGACTGTTTCTTGGGATATTGATACTACGAAGCAATAAGTTAGTTATTAGTTTTTTTATTATACTTATTAAGTTAAGTTTAAGTAACTTATTAAGTTTAAGTAGGGGTCAGTCTTTTTTTTTAATCCCAACTCTTAACTCTAAAGAAAAATTAACGAGTCACACACTAAGCATAGCAATTCTAACAAATGGTCAATCGAATTTTTATTCAACCTTATAGAATTGGAATTGCTCATTTTTGTTTGATTTAATGGAAAAAGAATGAACAAGTTTGTGATTTTTTGTTCTATCACTGAATAGAAAGGAAAGACAAATAAAAGTCTATTATTGCTCCTCCCAAAATATCCAAATTTTGATGCCTAATACTCCATAAATAGTTCGAATTGTATAGGAACAATGATCAATTTTAGCGCGAATTGTTTGTAAGGGAACTCTCCCCTCTCTGATCCATTCGACACGTGCAATTTCTTTTCCGTTGATCCGCCCTGCAATTTGCACTTGAATTCCTTTTGTATCTGTTTGTTCAGCTAATTCAATAGCTTTTTTCATTGCCTTTCGGAATGAAACTCTATTTTTTAATTGTAAAGCTATATATTCCGCAAGAATATTAGGTTGCCCATAGGGTTTTTCCACTTTTGTAATAGCAATATTGAGTCTCCGGTTCACAGAATGCAATTTTTTTTGTATATTTACCTGTAATTCTTCGATGCTTCCTGTTTGGCCCTCTATTAAGAAATTAGGAAATCCAATATAGATTATGACCTGGATCAAATCGATCCTTTTTTTAATTTCTATCCGTGCAATTCCTTCGAAACCCGAGGATATTCTCCTATTTTTTTGTACATAGTTCTTAATACAATTCCTTATTTTTTCATCTTCTTGTAAACTTACAGAATAATTTTTTGGTTTCTCGAACCAAAAGGAATGATGATGTTGAGTTGTACCAAGTCTGAAACCAAGTGGATTTATTTTTTGTCCCATATTTTTCTATTATATTTTTTTCCACCCATATATTATATTTGACTATAAATAAGATAACGAATCTAAATCTTAGATTTATCTAATAAAAATTTAGATTTTTCTTTTAATACAATTGTTATATGACAGGTGGGACTTTTTATACCATAACTACGTCCTCGAGCTCGAGGTCTTAATTTTTTTATAAAACTACTCTTATTAACTTTAGCTTCACTAATAAATAAATCAGTTTCCTTCAAATTCATATTATGACTAGCATTTGCTGCTGCCGAATAAACCAGTTTTAAAATTGGATAACATGCTCGATAAGGCATGAGTTCCAATACCATAAGTGTTTCTTCATATGAACGCCCGCGAATTTGATCAATTACTCTTCGCCCTTTGAAAACAGACATATTACATATATTTTGAACTAAAATTCTTATTTCTTTATCCGAAATTGAGTTATTTATCATAAGGTTATGATATCTCCTATCAATGAATGATAAACACTTCTTTTTTTTTTCATTTTTTGCGTATAGCATACATATTTATTTATATTGTATAACATATTTAGATATTTAGATTGTATATATGTATATTAAATACAAATACATAAGTATATAAGTATATAAAGTATAAGAAATGAACTTAACGACGAGATTTATTATCGTTTCTTGCATGTCTCGTAAAAGACAGAGTAGGTGCAAATTCTCCCAATTTGTGACCCACCATACGATCCGTTATATAAATAGGTAAATGTTCCTTTCCATTATGAATAGCGATTGTATGGCCAATCATTGTGGGTATAATGGTAGATGCCCGAGACCAAGTTACTATTATTTCTTTCTCTTCCCTCGTGTTGAGTTTTTCAATTTTTGCCGATAAATGATTAGCTACAAAAGGGTTTTTTTTTAGTGAACGTGTCATGTCACAGTGTATTACTCCTTTTTTTTTACATTTTTTATTTTAAAGATTGGCATTC